CTTGATCATGAGCCATATAATTATCACTATATATAAGAACCATAATTCCAACGGTAGTTATTAATATTGACATAATAGAAGTAAGTGGATCGATCAAATAGCCGAATTCTAAAGAAAAATCATTATTAATGATCCAAGACCATACATATTGATAGATCGAATTACTATTTATTTGCTGAATAGACAGATTGATTGAAAAAATCATGACTATAGTTAACAATAAAACACTCTGAAAAGACCACATACGACGAAGATTTTTTGTTGCTGTCGGAAAAAGAAGAAGTCCGACCCCTAGTAATATAGGAATTGTAAGTGGAATGAAAGGGATGATCCACCCGTATTGATATGTCTGTTGCATAAAAAGATTTTTTAATTCTTAATTAATTGTTTCCGATTCACCGGATCTTACCCCTTTTAAAGGGATCAATAAAAGTCAAGATATGGACTTAAGTTAAACTAACTTAAATTTTAGAATCTTTTGTTTTTTTACTTTACTTATTCTTCTAAATTTTTGATAAATCCTTAAAATATTCAAATCAAGAAGTTATAATTGGTCAAATTATATGAAATTATATGAAAGGGGGGAAGTACCCGTTATATAGTTAATAGAAAAGGAGATGCAATTTTTTATTTCATTAAGCAAAAGCAAAGTTTAGATTCTTATCTTAAATTTTTGGTGGGGTATTTTATTATATGGAAATTCGATTTAGAATGACGAAAATAGACAGAAAAAGATGGAAAAGTTTTTGATTATTTTTTTATTAAGTTTAGTTTAAACTTACTTAACTAATTCGATTTTTATGACACAGCGGGTTCTATAGATAAAAACAGATATAGACTTGAATGAGAAAGAATAGCAAAAAAGATAACAATCAAAAGAAATTATTTTACGGATATTTTAAGGAATAGAAAAAGTTTGAAAAAAAGAATAACATAATCTTCGTCTTTTTTCTACTTTTATTTGAGTATTTAATATTAGTACTATTTTATTGATTCAATTTTCACATATCTTTCCCCTATCGAAATTTCTTTTTCTGAAGAGAATATTAGTTCGATAATAAATAGACTAAATGATTGGTTTTGAACAATAGATGTCTTTCACATCCAGTTAGAACAATAAGTAATCCCCTTTAAATTAAATGGCAGTTCCAAAAAAGCGCACTTCTACATCAAAAAAGCGTATTCGTAAAAATATTTGGAAAAAGAAAGGATATTGGACGGCCTTAAAAGCTTTTTCCTTAGGAGAATCTCTTTCTACCGGAAATTCAAAAAGTTTTTTGTACAGCAAACAAATAAGTAATAAAAGTTTGGAATGATCGGAATCCACTCAAAAATTGACCCATTTTCTATAAAATATAAAAATTTCATCATCTCTTGAGTTGATTTAATCAATATGAAATGGAATTCAGTTCGTTCTTTTAGTTTTAAAAATAATAATTTTTTGTTTACTGAATTCCTCTAAAAATCCTAATATTTGTTTTATTGACAAAAAAAAAATAAAAATTTTGTTGACAAACGAATAAACACAAGATAAAAGGTTTATCTTTCTTTTTCTCATTTCCAAGATGGGGAGGCTTATTTCCCCATCGACCTATTTGTCAAAGTTAGATTAATAAAAAATTTTCTCTTTTTTTAGAAGAGTGGGATAAGACCTTTAGTTAAAAGTTATTTTAATTAAATAAAGGGGTGAATAAAAAACTAATAGATTAAATTTTTAAAATCCTTTGCAATAACTTTCGTACTTTTATTTTATAGGAATTACTTTAAAGATTCACCAGATATTTACTCTTGTAAACCCAATAAAATCAACCCCTTAGTGAAGATTTTCCCTCTGAAAACGTGTTAATTTGTAGTGATCAAAAAGGTATTCTTTCTATTTATTTTATGTTCATTGATAAAAGGAATTTTTTTGAATCCTATCTCTTGATTAATTCTTGGTTGAAGGTAGAACTTTCTAGTTACAAGAGTTCAATTCTAGGAGAATATAAAATTCATGAGAGTCACTAAGAATCTCTAAACTAAAATAACGCAAATCCCCATTTGAACGAGTTTTTTCAGTAATTTAAAACTTTTCTGAAAAAAAAAATATTACACTGAATTTAGTTAGTTCTTCAATTCAATCTCGACGATTCTTTGTTTATAGACTATTATAAGTTCAAGACAAGCCGCTATGGTGAAATTGGTAGACACGCTGCTCTTAGGAAGCAGTGCTAGAGCATCTCGGTTCGAGTCCGAGTAGCGGCATACCAACTTCTAAAAAAGATAAATATATCCTATAATAAATTCAACTCTCGATTTCCATTTAAGAGACTCTTCGTTTTTAAGATTTTTTATGATATTTGCAACCGTAGAACATATATTAACTCATATTTCCTTTTCCGCCGTTTCAATCATAATTACAATTCGTTTGATAAGCTTTTTTTTAGTAGATGAGATCGTACAGCTATATTATTCGTCCGAAAAGGGCATGATAGTTACTTTTTTATGTCTAACAGCATTA